AAAGAACCTTTTTTTTGTAATTCCTATGATGCAATTGGAGCTTATCGACAAAAAATAATAAATTTCGATAGTCCTTTTTGGCTCCGGTGGCGAATAGATCAATGCATTATGTCTTCAAGAGAAGTTCCTATCGAAGTTCACTATGAATCTTTGGGTACCTATTATGAGATTTATGGGGATTATTTAGTAATAAGAAGTATAAAAAAAGAAATTCGTTGTATATACATTCGAACCACTGTTGGTCATATTTCTTTTTATCGAGAAATCGAAGAAGCTATACAAGGTTTTTGTCGGGCCTATTCATATAGTATCTAATAATATAGATGGTTGGTGTTGGTATCTAAGCTAGGTAAATTTAGAATACTGGTGTAAATTCAGGTCTTCTCGATTCAACTAGGATCTTTTCAATTTTCTACGTGAATAAAGATAAAGAAAAGGAAGTTTTCCAATCATTCACTCAAATCCATTGTCGAACCGAATCCCACTGAGTGGAATATGGAGGTACTTATGGCAGAACGGGCCAATCTAGTCTTTCACAATAACGTGATAGGTGGAACTGCCATTAAACGACTTATTAGCAGATTAATAGATCATTTCGGAATGGCATATACATCACACATCCTGGATCAAGTAAAGACTCTAGGGTTCCGTCAAGCTACTGCTACATCTATTTCATTAGGAATTGATGATCTTTTAACAATACCTTCTAAAGGATGGCTAGTCCAAGATGCTGAACAACAAAGTTTGATTTTAGAAAAACAGAATCATTATGGGAATGTACATGCGGTAGAAAAATTACGCCAATCCATTGAAATATGGTATGCTACGAGCGAATATTTGCGACAAGAAATGAATCCTAATTTTAGGATGACTGACCCTTTTAATCCCGTCCATATAATGTCTTTTTCAGGAGCTAGAGGAAACGCATCTCAAGTGCACCAATTAGTAGGAATGAGGGGATTAATGTCAGATCCACAAGGACAAATGATTGATTTACCCATTCAAAGCAATTTACGTGAAGGACTGTCTTTAACAGAATATATCATTTCTTGCTACGGAGCCCGCAAAGGGGTTGTCGATACTGCTGTACGAACATCCGATGCTGGATATCTTACACGTAGACTTGTTGAAGTGGTTCAACACATTGTTGTACGTCGAACAGATTGCGGTACCATTAGAGGTATTTCTGTGAATACCCGAAATGGGATGATGCCAGAAAGAATCTTGGTACAAACATTAATTGGTCGTGTATTAGCAGACGATATATATATGGGTTCACGATGCGTTGTCATTAGAAATCAAGATATTGGAATTGGACTTATCAATCGATTCATAACTTTTCAAACACAACCAATATTTATTCGAACCCCCTTTACCTGTAGGAATACGTCTTGGATCTGCCGATTGTGTTATGGCCGGAGTCCTATTCATGGGGACCTGGTAGAATTAGGAGAAGCTGTAGGTATTATTGCTGGTCAATCTATTGGAGAACCGGGCACTCAACTAACATTAAGAACTTTTCATACTGGTGGAGTATTCACAGGGGGTACTGCAGAATATGTTCGAGCCCCCTCGAATGGAAAAATCAAATTTAATGAGGATTTAGTTCACCCTACACGTACACGTCATGGATATCCTGCTTTTCTATGTGATATAGACTTGTATGTAACTATTGAAAGTGACGATATTATACATAACGTGATTATTCCAGCAAAAAGTTTTCTATTAGTTCAAAATGATCAATATGTCAAATCAGAACAAGTGATTGCTGAGATATGCGCGGGAACATATACTTTAAATTTGAAAGAAAGGGTTCGAAAACATATTTATTCTGACTCAGAAGGGGAAATGCATTGGAGTACCGATGTGTACCATGCATCAGAATTTATGTATAGTAATGTACATATCTTACCAAAAACAAGTCATTTATGGATATTATCAGGAAAGTCGTGCAGGTCTGATGCAATCCATTTTTTACTTCGGAAGGATCAAGATCAAATTCACATCCATTCTCTTTCTACCGGAAAAAGAAATATTTCTAACCCTTTAGTAAGTAATGATCAAGTAAAAAATAAATTATTTAGTTTCAATACTTTTGGTACAAAAGAAAGGGGGATCACCGATTATTCCATATTTAATAAAATCATATGTACGGATCATTGTCATTTGATGTATCCTGCTATTTTTCATGATACTTTTTCTTTATTGGCAAAAAGGCGAAGAAATAGATTTCTTATTCCATTTCCATTCCAACCGATTCAAGAACGAAAGAACGAACTAATGCCCCCTTCCGGTGTCTCGATTGAAATACCTATCAATGGTATATTTCAAAGAAATAGTATTTTTGCTTATTTCGATGATCCTCAATACAGAAGACAGAGTTCGGGAATTACTAAATATAGAACTATAGGAATTCATTCTATTTTTCAAAAAGAAGATTTAATTGAGTATCGAGGAATCAAAGAATTAAAGCCAAAATCTCAAATCAAAGTAGATCTATTTTTTTTTATTCCCGAAGAAGTGCATATTTTACCCGAATCTTCTTCCATAATGGTACGAAATAATAGTCTCGTTGGAATAGGAACACCAATCACTTTTAATATAAGAAGTCGAGTAGGTGGATTGGTCCGATTAGAAAAGAAAAAAAAAAAAATGGAATTAAAAATCTTTTCTGGAAATATCCATTTTCCCGGAGAGATGGATAAGATATCCCGACACAGTGCCATCTTGATACCACCCGGAACGGTAAAAAAAAAATGGAAGGAATCGAAAAAAATGAACAATTGGACCTATGTCCAATGGATCGCAACTACCAAGAAAAAGTATTTTGTTTTGGTTCGACCTGTAATTCTATATGAAATACCGGACAGTATCCATTTTGTAAAACTTTTTCCCCAAGATCTGTTCCAGGAAAGGGATAATCTGGAACTTAAAGTTCTCAATTATATTCTTTATGGAAATGGAAAATCCATTCGGGGAATTTCCGACACAAGGATTCAATTAGTTCGGACTTGTTTAGTCTTGAATTGGGATCAAGACAAAAAAAGTTCTTCTATTGAGGAGGCCCTCGCTTCCTTTGTTGAAGTAAGTACAAATGGTTTGATTGAGTATTTCCTAAGAATTGACTTAGTGAAATCTCATACTTCATATATCAGAAAAAGGAATGACTCATCTGGTTTAGGATGTATCTCAGATATTGAATCGGATCGGATCAATATCAATCCATTTTTATCTATTCATTCCAAGGCAAAAATTCAACAATCACGTAGCCAAAATCAAGGAACTATTCGTATGTTGTTGAATAGAAATAAGGAATGCCGATCTTTGATGATTTTGTCATCATCTAATTGTTTTCAAATGAGACCATTCAACAACGTAAAATATCACAAAGGGATAGGGATAAGAAAAGGAATTAATAAATTTAAAAAAGATTCTATAATTCCAATTAAGAATTCGTTAGGCCCTTTAGGAATAGCCCTTCAAATTGCAAATTTTTATTCATTTTACCGTTCAATAACTCATAATCAGATCTCAATAACTAAAAATTTGCAACTTGCCAAATTCAAGGAAACTTTTCAAGTAATTAAATATTATTTAATGGACGAAAATGAGAAAATTTTTAAACCCGATCTATACAGTAACATCGTTTTAAATCCATTCCATTTGAATTGGTATTTTCTCCATCATAATTATTGTGAAAAAACGTTTACAATAATTAGTCTTGGACAATTTATTTGTGAAAATATATGCATAGCTCAAACGAAAAATGGACCACACCTAAAACTAAAATCGGGTCAAGTTATAACTGTTCAAATGGATTCTGTAATAATAAGATCAGCTAACCCTTATTTGGCAACTCCAGGAGCAACCATTCATGGCCATTATGGAGAAATCCTTTATGAAGGAGATATATTCGTTACATTTATATATGAAAAATCGAGATCAGGTGATATAACACAAGGTCTTCCAAAAGTGGAACAGATATTAGAAATACGTTCGATTGATTCAATATCGATGAATCTAGAAAAAAGAATTGATGCTTGGAACGAGTGTATAACAAGAATTCTCGGCATTCCTTGGGGATTCTTGATTGGTGCTGAGCTAACTATCGCGCAAAGTCGTATTTCTTTGGTTAATAAAATCCAAAAGGTTTATCGATCCCAGGGAGTACACATCCATAATAGACATATAGAAATTATTGTGCGTCAAATAACATCCAAAGTCTTGGTTTCAGAAGATGGAATGTCTAATGTATTTTTACCTGGCGAACTGATTGGATTATTGCGAGCCGAACGAACGGGGCGTGCCTTGGAAGAAACGATTTGTTACCGAGCTTTATTATTGGGAATAACAAAAACATCTCTGAATACTCAAAGTTTCATATCCGAAGCAAGTTTTCAAGAAACCGCTAGAGTTTTAGCAAAAGCCGCTCTTCGGGGTCGTATCGATTGGTTGAAAGGTCTTAAAGAGAATGTTGTTTTAGGGGGAATGATACCCGTTGGTACCGGATTCAAAAGAATAATGCACCGTTCGCGGTCAAGGCAACATAACAAGATTACCTTGGAAAAAAAAAAGAATTTGTTCGAAGTAGAAATTAGAAATCTTTTGTTCCATCACAAAAAAATTATTTGATTTTTTTTTTCATTTCAAAGAATTTATGTGATACATTAGAAATCTTGGATTTAATGCTTCCTAAAAGCAGATTAGATTCATGCAGTCATTTGATTTGGTAATAAGGTAAGTATAATAAATAAGTATAATAAATAGAAAAAATGAATGGCCTGATTATGTATTAATGGCCAATCCTCAATAAAAGAGAAGGTTCCGTCGGAACAATTATTTATTTCTATTTCAGGATACCTGGTTTCTTTTTTTTTTCAATTTTTTTTTTTTTAAAAAAAAAGTGTGGGGATAAATGACAAAAAGATATTGGAACATAACGTTTGAAGAGATGATGGAAGCAGGAGTTCATTTTGGCCATGATACTAGGAAATGGAATCCTCGAATGGCACCTTATATATCCGCAAAGCGTAAAGGTATTCATATTACAAATCTTACTCGAACTGCTCGTTTTTTATCAGAAGCTTGTGATTTGGTTTTTGATGCGGCAAGCAGAGGAAAACAATTCTTAATTGTTGGTACCAAAAAAAAAGCAGCCGATTCAGTAACACGGGCTGCAATAAGAGCTCGATGTCATTATGTTAATAAAAGATGGCTCGGTGGTATGTTAACGAATTGGTATACTACCGAAACGAGACTTCGTAAGTTCAGGGACTTGAGAACGGAGCAAAAGACGGGGAAACTCAACTGTCTTCCAAAAAGAGATGCCGCTATGTTGAAGAGACAATTATCTCATTTGGAAACATATCTGGGCGGCATAAAATATATGACGGGGTTACCCGATATTGTAATAATCGTTGATCAGCAAGAAGAATATACGGCTCTTCGAGAATGTATCACTTTGGGAATTCCAACGATTTGTTTAATCGATACAAATTGTGACCCAGATCTCGCAGATATTTCGATTCCAGCTAATGATGATGCTATAGCTTCAATCCGATTCATTCTTAACAAATTGGTATTTGCAATTTGTGAGGGTCGTTCTAGCTATATACAAAATTATTGATTAATAATAAGATAAATAAATTTTTAGATTTTTTTTTTTTGGGGGGGGGGGTCGTAGATTTATGTAATCGGTTATTATACCATTACAAAATTGTGCAAAAAGAAAAAAAAAGATAAAAAGAACAAACAGAAATATTATGTGATGAGTTGGTATTCAAAATAGAAAATGAAAGTAAAAAAGGAAATGGTTGAATCAAAATAATTCCCTTTCAAGTTATATTTTTTTATTTTAGAGGGCAATATGAATGTTCTATTATGTTCCATGAACACATTAAACAGATTATACAATATATCTGCTGTGGAAGTAGGTCAACATTTCTATTGGCAAATAGGGGATTTTCAAGTGCATGCTCAAGTACTTATTACCTCTTGGGTTGTAATTGCTATCTTATTAGTTTCAACCATTCTAGTTGTTCGAAATCCGCAAACTATTCCTACTTCCGGTCAGAATTTCTTTGAATATGTCCTTGAATTCATTCGAGACGTGAGTAAAACTCAGATTGGAGAAGAATATGGTCCGTGGGTTCCATTTATCGGAACTCTGTTTCTATTTATTTTTGTTTCGAATTGGTCAGGGGCTCTTTTGCCTTGGAAAATCATAAAGTTACCTCATGGAGAATTAGCTGCACCCACAAATGATATAAATACTACTGTTGCATTAGCTTTACTTACGTCAGTAGCATATTTCTATGCGGGTATTTCAAAAAAAGGATTGGCTTATTTTGGTAAATATATCCAACCAACTCCAATCCTTTTACCGATTAACATCTTAGAAGATTTCACAAAACCCTTATCGCTTAGTTTTCGACTTTTCGGAAATATATTAGCTGATGAATTAGTAGTTGTTGTTCTTGTTTCGTTAGTACCCTTAGTAGTTCCTATACCTGTTATGTTCCTTGGATTATTTACAAGCGGTATTCAAGCTCTTATTTTTGCTACTTTAGCTGCGGCTTATATAGGTGAATCCATGGAAGGACATCATTGACTAGTTATCGAAATAGTCTTTTTTTTAGTTTAGCCCTTCACAAAGTATATGCGGCTCACGATAATCTACTTAAGGAACATCAATAAAAAAATAGAAAGAAATTTTTCAAAATTTAAATAAGAATCAAAAGTATTATCCACAACCCCCCCCCAAAAAAAAGATGCAATAGGGATAAGGTATAAATAAAATAAGTATATGATTTAGTGTAAGATAATAATAAAATTTTAAAAATTACCAGGGAATTGTAAAAAAAAATAGGGTAGGGCGAGGGGGTCGAACTAGGTGTATATTTAATCTAATCGCTATAAGACAACTCTTTCTTTTTTGGAGGTTTCAAAGAATGATTCTTGAATCCGATTGAATCTAAGACACAACTAATTGGTTTACGGTATGGAAGAAACACATGTATATGTCATATTAGATATTCACTAGTTATATATGACTATATATCTAAAATTGTCCTGCGACTACTCTAAATTTAGATGGGATTCAAAAAACAAAGCCCTTCCCTTTCATCTGTTGTAATTGTGAATTGAATTATGGAATGACTAAAAAAATGAAATAAAGAAAAAGAAAGAACGAAGGATTTAAAGTAAAGAAAGGTTCAAAAATTTAAGATAAGAACAAAAATGGTATGTATTTACAAAAAACGACATGGGTAGAAACGAAAAGAAAAATCGAAGTAATTCCGTTTGAAATCTTGAATTACACTTCGACTAGATAAAGATAAATAGGAAGAATGAAATAAGAAATTCAAGATTTCTTGGTTGATTATATTATTAACTATTTTTTTTTTTCTTTATTTTATTTGGAATAGGAGAAACTTATCATGAATCCAATTATTTCTGCTGCTTCTGTTATTGCTGCTGGGTTGGCCGTCGGGCTTGCTTCTATTGGACCTGGAGTTGGTCAAGGCACAGCTGCAGGGCAAGCTGTAGAAGGGATTGCGAGACAACCGGAAGCAGAGGACAAAATACGGGGTACTTTATTACTTAGTCTGGCTTTTATGGAAGCTTTAACTATTTATGGGCTGGTTGTAGCATTAGCGCTTTTATTTGCGAATCCTTTTGTTTAATCTTTTTTTTTAAATAGAAAAATAAAAATACATATTCTTTCTTTGCTGCTCTTGTTTTTTTTTTTGAAATCATATTAAGATTTCACTCCTACAATCTTTTCTTCATTCGGACAAGAACACGGGGGGGGGGACAGATTTATGGGGTGAGGGATTAACATACTGATTCGCCTTCTTCCTTCCATTTTTTAGTCCAATGAACCTTCCCCCCTTTTTTTTATTTAGAAAGTTTTTAGAAAGTGTTGAAAACAACTAGAAATTTTGCAATTGACATAAGAACTAGTATCGAATTCTAATAAGTATCATTCTTATGGGGAATCTTTCAATTGACTAACCAATTCAAAATATAGAATATTTTTATTAATAAATAGATTCTATATTCTCTAATATTATAATTATAGAATCTTCTTCTTAAATTATATTAATATTCTTACTAATAATTAATATTAATTATTAGTAAGAAATGGAAATTCTATTATTTATTTTTATATAATAATTATATTAATTTATTATTATATAAAAATAAATATAAATCTGATACTATTAAATATCATATAAAAAAAACGAATAAAAAATCGAAAAATAGGAATCGTAGAAAGAAAATTAGTCTATCCATAAGAGGAGATGCAATCATATGAAAAATATAACCGATTCTTTTCTTTGCTTGAGTTACTGGCCATCCGCCGGAAGTTTCGGGTTTGATACCGATATTTTAGCAACAAATCTAATAAATCTAAGTGTAGTGCTAGGTGTATTGATTTTTTTTGGAAAGGGAGTGTGTGCGAGTTGTTTATTTCAAAGAATAGATTGGATCCAACCAACTGCACTTTTTTCGTTATAACTAGGAAAATGTGCACGATCCCGCGAATGACTTCTTAATAAATTAAGAAAAAAAAAAATAGTTAAGAACCATAGCATTTCGTGATTCATTGGTAAATCTACTTTGATTCTCTATCAACCAAGAATTTTGGAACATTACCATGGTTAAAGCTAACTAGTTTGAAGTTTAGACGCAGTGTAGTACTCTTTCTACCACTATGTTAATACGGAAATGGTTTCAAAAAATGCAATTGTTGGAATTTTTTCGATATAGAACACTCATGTCGATAAAATGGCTTGAATTCTCTTTACGATGAAAAATTGGTTAACACCTCCTTTTATACAATGCGGAATCGATGACCTACGTATAAATTAATCAGAATTCTTTGGACTTGAAGAAAAAAAAAACAACTTTGCTGACAATTATTTGTTTGGTCAGAAGAGTCCTCCAAATATTTTGGTCTTGTATTGGTAATCATTTTCAAGATTTTTAGAACTATAGAAATAGAGAAAAGAGGATAGGCTCATTCCATAATAAAGATGGGTCAATTTCCAATAAGGAATTGAGTGTGAGAGCCAAATGAATTGAAAGATTCATGTTTGGTTCGGGAAGAGATCATAGACATTTTGAAATGAATGGAAAGATAATCTACTTTCATTAAGTGATTTATTAGATAATCGAAAACAGAGAATCTTGAGAACTATTCGAAATTCAGAAGAACTGCGGGAAGGGGCCGTTGAACAGCTGGAAAAAGCCCGGGCCCGCTTAAGGAAAGTAGAAACGGAAGCAGATCGGTTTCGAGTGAATGGTTATTCTGAGATAGAACGAGAAAAATTGAATTTAATTAATTCAATTTATACAACTTTGGAACAATTAGAAAATTACAAAAATGAAACCATTCAGTTTGAACAACAAAGGGCGATTCATCAAGTCCAACAGCGGGTGTTACAACAAGCCTTACAGGGAGCTCTGGTAACTCTGAATAATTGCTTAAACAACGAGTTACATTTACGTACCATCGGTGCTAATATTGATATGTTTGGGGCGATGAAAGAAAAAAATAACTGATTAGTCGTTCTACTATAATATAGAGTATAGGCATTATCTTTTTTTCTTCTAAAAAGAATCAAATTAAGAAATATTCATGGTAACCATTCGTGCAGATGAAATTAGTAAAATAATCCGTGAACGTATTGAGCAATATAACACCGAAGTCAAAATTGTAAATACAGGTACCGTACTTCAAGTAGGCGATGGCATTGCTCGTATTTATGGTCTTGATGAAGTAATGGCAGGTGAATTAGTAGAATTTGAAGAGGGTACTATAGGCATTGCTTTGAATTTGGAATCAAAAAATGTTGGTGTTGTATTAATGGGTGATGGTTTGATGATACAAGAGGGAAGTTCGGTAAAAGCAACAGGAAGAATTGCTCAGATACCAGTAAGTGAAGCTTATTTGGGTCGTGTTATAAATGCCCTGGCTAAACCTATTGACGGT